ATCCCGTAAAAGAGGATCCTTTTTTGATTTATAATTCATATTCATCATCCCCATAGAATTCGGGGAGTAAATAGGACTTAAACAGCAATGGAAGATATCAATTTTAATATCTATGTCTATTCGAATCTCATTAACAAACGATTAAGTAAATTCCATACGTAACAGATGTATTTTTTTTGAACCCCATTTTTAGGCATTTTGTCTTTGGTTCTAATGAGAATAATTGTAAATCTATGTAACAATTGAGGCAGGGGGTGATTCATACATTCTATTCACTTTACTTTATGTTTATGGAAAGATTACAGAAAAATTACTGAACTCCAAGTCAAATACGTAGAAAATGAGGAAATGCTTATATGTATGTATTGTTATCGTTCTATTTCAGTGACAACAGTGTTTCGATTTTTGTGAAAAAGATTTGTGATCCCTTAAATTTAAATATTTAACATAGAATATCCATAATTTAATTATTTCCAATGACAATTGTTCAGTTTATCTGATAGATACGGAAATCACCTATTCTTTCGATTCTGATTTTATCAATTAGATAAACGAATAACGACCTAAATCTTCCCTTACATATCAGTCTTTTTTTTTTATCAACTCCACAAAAAAGAAAGAAATTGGATTTGTTTTTTGATCTATCTATATGCTTTAAATTATTGATGATGGTTCAATTCGAAAAGAAACATGGATTTATCTCTCTTATGATGATCAAAATCAAATGCGGTACTTACTGTAAAACATTATTCAAATAATGATGTCGAAGTAGGAAATTTTTTCAATTAAATATTTTTAATGATTTCTTATGAGTCCTTGGTACTCGAATAAGTGTGAGATTAGTGAATCTATCCTATTGAGTCATTCAAAGATGCAGATTCAAAAAGAACTCATTTATTCGTGTTATTTATATTTGTGTTATTTAGTTATTTATAAAATAAAAAAAAAATGTTGCATTCGTACAATAAAATATGGGATTAAGTTGAATTCTTGCTGAGACTTCTTCAGAAAAATATCTCCCCATCCATATACAAGGAGAAAAAAGTATGGATTACTATGTACCGACTGAACCAATGACTACTCATGATTCCATAATTGAATCAATTACATACCGGTTCCAAACTAGAGGAATGTTATGGTAAAACTTCGTTTGAAACGATGTGGTAGAAAGCAACGTGCGACTTGAAGGACATGATCAGCTGTGGATTCTTCCATCCACCATTTTATATTATATAGGAATGAAGGTGCTCTTGGCTCGACATCCTTTGTTCTGTTCCACCGGAACCCCCGTTGGGTTGTAATGTAAATAGTACATGATGGAGCTCGAGTAGAAAGTATTGATTCATTTCTCAGGGGCAAGGATCTAGGGTTAGTGCCAATCAATAAGTTGGAACAACTTCGTAAGTATATCTTCGATATAGAAATCGAAAGGATCCAATTCGAGCAAGTTTCAAACCCAAAAGGAAAATCTGTTGGAATTGGTAAAACCCTTTCGATCAAAAGTGTAGCACGCGGGAATCAACCGTTCTATGATTCTTTGATAGAAAGAAAAAAAAAAGGTATGTTGCTGCCATTTTGAAACGATTAAGGATCACCGAAGTAATGTCTAAACCCAATGATTCAAAGTAAAGATAAAGGATCCTGGAACAAGGAAATACCGTTTTCAATTGTCTCAACAACTAAATCAGAATGAAGAATCCAAATAGATTCTAAACGAGACAAAAAGGGGGGTTAGAGACCACTCAATAAATGAAATGCCTAAGGGTTTTCTTTGAGCTATTTGAGAGTTATCCAACTTGAGTTATGAGTACGAATGGTTTTTTCTTTTTCGGGAAAGAAGAAAAAAAGGACTTAAATCATAGTCTAATTGATTTGATGATTTTATGGATCTATTTGCTATTAGAATTCTATACCTAGACATAACTTCGAATCATTTTTTCTCGAGCCGTACGAGGAGAAAACTTCTTATACGTTTCTAGGGGGGGGGTATTGTTCATCTACATCTATCCCAATGAGCCGTCTATCGAATCGTTGCAATTGATGTTCGATCCCAAAGAGAAGGAAGAGATCTTCAGAAAGTGGGTTTTTATGATCCGATAAAGAATCAAACTTATTTAAATGTTCCTGCTATTCTATATTTCCTTGAAAAAGGCGCTCAACCTACAGGAACTGTTCATGATATTTCAAAGAAGGCGGGGGTTTTTACAGAACTTCGCCTTAATCAAACGAAATCCAATTAATGAAATACAAAAAAAAAGAGGGTGGGGATGACTCGTATATAACTTTGTATAACTTTTTCTCTACTATTCTCCCTTCTCTTGTTCTATTCATACCTATTTATTATTGCTTCCATAGAATCCCATGTTCTATAACGACAAAAATCTATTTTATTGATATAAGATGGATCGAAAAAAGATCAGGTGAATAGATGAAGAAATTGGATCTCGAAATATAAAATTCTGACATTACCTTCAATCGGGTGGTTTTCGTTGGAATTCTA